ATTGGAAAGATTGATCTAATTCCAAATTCACAAAAATTATGTTTCGTAATTTCATAATCCAAATTTGAAATTTCTAATTGACCCTTGGATACAAATCACGAGAATGGATATTCTTCCTCGAATCTTTCATTTAGAGGTAAAGGATTCAAATGAAATCCTTTTAAGAAATAAAGTTTTTGATCAGAATATGAATGAAACTGAAGAACCCCTTAACTATTAAGGGGATTAATAGAACGAATCGCACTTTTACCACTAAACTATACCCGCTACAATACGATTATTGTATAGAAATGGGACTTTTGTCGAACAAGGGAATCGGACGTAATCAATATAGGACAGAAATCAAAAAAATCATGAAATGCAAATTAGAGCTTAGAGTATTGACGTGTTTGTTAGGAGTCCTAATGAAATTAGGAAAAGAGGACTTATTTTGTTTAAAAATAAAAAACGAAATTGAATAACTAAATAAAATCAAAAATTTGGTTCTTGAAGGGGTTTTGACAGATACGGCTCGACAAAACAATTTCAGCCATAACATAAAATGCATTGTGCAAAAAAAAATACATCGTTCTGTTTTTCCCTTTTTTCGAGTATCCAGTAAAAGTAAATTAAATAAAAAAAAAGAAGAAGAAACAAAAGAATAATAAAGAATAAGAAATGACACTTTGATTCCATCTAAATCATTTTTCTATGATTTGGCGGTATGGTTCATTGGAACAAAAAAAGGGCCCGGCTGGGTACTGACCAGACCAGGCCGTGAAAATAAAAAAAAAGCCTTTTGTAATTTTGTAAAGAGATATTCTTTATTTTTTTCTATTTTGATTCGAGATATCTCTTTCGAGGCCATTCTTTATTTTCATTTTTCATTTTATAGAAATAAAAAATGGAATTGCTGATAAAAGTTGTATCCATCTGTATAATACAATACAAAATACAATAAAAAAATATATAAGCTATATAATAAAGTTAAAGTAAAGAAGGGCCTTTTTTTCAAGCATTATCTTTTGTGTAATGTAACATAGTAATTATTATTTTTTTTTTTTCAATTAGGAGAGATGGCTGAGTGGATTAAAGCGTCGGATTGCTAATCCGTTGTACGAGCTATTCGTACCGAGGGTTCGAATCCCTCTCTTTCCGTTTCCGTCGCTGACTGGGTATCTTTCAAATTCGAATTTAGCGAACCCTTTTGCTTTTTTTTATTTGACTAGTTAAAGATGTAGAATAGATAAAATCAAATCCTAAAAACATTTATAAGAATAAAGTAAAGAAAAATTTCTTATTTTTTAGTCTTCACGTCCAGGATTACGCCCTGGGTCATTAGATAGGAACCCGAAGATGAAGAGAGAAACAAAGAATATAACTACGGTGTAAACAAAGAGTTTGAGAGTAAGCATTACACAATCTCCAATTTTTTTTGGGGGGGAAAAAGAGAATAGATTCTCTATTTTTATACTACATATCCTATTTTGACACCAAGAAATGAAACGGTTTTTCAAATTGATAGAAATACAAAAGAGTTTTTATTTTTCGAAATTAACACAATTCGACTTCGATTTCGATATTGTGGCGGACTCTAATAGGGTCTTTCAGTGAAAAAAAAAGGTAAGAACCATGAAATGGGGAAATCTAAATTTATCGTGTCTGCCCAAGAATTTTACTGTTTTACTTGAGGGTTCATTCAAATTGGAAGACTCATCTGGTCTTATCAATTGTTAGAATTTTTTTTTTTCTCGAGCTTGAATAAATCATGAATTTTTCTCGGACACTATTAAAGATCTTATCGAAAACTTACAGCAGCTTGCCAAACAAAGGCTAAGAGAAAAAAGAGAAGAGGTATTACTGGCATAACATCTACAATTGGATTCAAAAAAGCGTACGCCTCGGGTAATTTGCCGAATAAAAAACTACTCGAATAAAGGGCAGAATTAAGAAAGATATAGATCAAACTAAAGGTATTAAGCATAACAAACATTTTGTTCTTGGAGATAATTGTATTTTGATTGAGTTAAAAATATGTTATTGATATAAGCTAAAAATGACGAAAAGAAAGTAAGGTAGACAAAAAAATACTTCTTTGAACCGAACCAATCAAAACAAAAATCCTTCAATTCTCACAAGAGAATAGAAGAAATCATACTTTCATACAATATCTTAATTGAATTCTATGTAATGATCAATAAATGGAGTTTAATTCTGCATCTACTTGTGTCAAAATCTTAAAAAAAAGAATCTAATTTATTCCATAGAGATTTGGCCGGGAATTGACGAACAACCAATATTAGTGTTTATTAGTATCGAATAGAAAAGAAATTAAAATGGGGCGTGGCCAAGCGGTAAGGCAACGGGTTTTGGTCCCGCTATTCGGAGGTTCGAATCCTTCCGTCCCAGAGGGACCTCTTATATATATCCGAATATCAGACTCCAAATTACTTTTTTGAGCAACCTCTCTTTCAGAGTATAATTTTTTTAAGAGTCTAATTTTTGATAAAATGGACTTCTTGTTTCGAATTTTCAAAACTCTTCTCTGAATAAGATGTTTTTTCATAAATTGAATCGAGTTCAAATAATACGAAAATAAAACGGAATCCATTTGTGATCCAAGTAAGATGGCAACATAGATCACAAGAGTTTGAATTCAAAAAAAGTCGGATGGGCCCTCCCCCTCCCTTTCACTTTGATATGTAAGTGAGTGGCTTAAAAAATCCCTACATACCCTACCTCCGTGAATTTGCAAGGATACATTCTAAATCGAAATGCGAAAACCTCCCCAATTTTTTATTTCATTTCTTGAAATCTAAACAAGAGGGTATTCGTGGTACTGTTTGAATTCAATCAATGGAATTAAGTTTCTAAGACCGGTTTAGGGTAAAAGAACAATTATAGTAAAGAATGACGTAATCTGGACCCTTTTGGCTTTTTATCTATACAAAAGAGTCTAGCATCCCGTATCAAATAGGATCCTATTTTTATTTATTTTTATTTATGATTAATCATCCCCCAGAATGAATTGGGAGTGGGGTCCATACGAGTTCGTGAGCGATGTAAGATCTCATAATCAATCGAGTTTCATATGGATTAATTTTCTTTGAGCTGGAGGTATTTGATGTTTGGCTCTAATTAATAATTGGAAATGTATTTAATCATAATTAATAATTGAGACGGGGTCCATTCATATATCTTCATCCTCTATATTTACTTTTTACTTTATTTTCTTTTTATTTTTATTCGTGTTCTTTTTTGTTTTATTTAGAAATAAAAAGAAATATTGCATTCATGCAATAAAATTAAAACAATAAAATTAAAATAGAGGGTGAAATTAAATTCTTACTGAGGCTTCTTCCTCATAAATTAACTAACTATTCCTTTCATATCGAAGGAAAAAGGACTGGGTATTGACCGAAGCAATGACTATTCATGATTCCATAATTGAATCAATTACATACCGGTTCAAAACTCGAAAAAATGTTATGGTAAAACTTCGTTTGAAACGATGTGGTAGAAAGCAACGTGCGACTTGAAGGACACGATCCGCTGTGGATTTTTTTTTTCATCCGCCATTTTAGATTGTAGATTATCTAGAAATGAATGGGCTCTTGGCTCGACATACTTTGTTCTGTTCTACTAGAATTCTCGTTTTTTGTTGGGGTGTAGTGTAAATAGGACATGATGGAGCTTGAGTAGAAAGTATTTGTTCATTTCGCAGGGGCAAGGATCTAGGGTTAATACCAATCAATAAGTTGTAACAAACTTCGTAAGTATATTTTCGATATATAAATTGAAAGAATCCGATTCGAACAATTTTGAAATCCAAAACGACAATTTGTTGGAATTGGTAAAACTCTTTCGATGAAAAGTGTATCATGCAGGAATCAATTGTTCGTATGATTCTTTGATAGAAAAAAATCGCAAAAAGGGGTGTGTTGCCGCCATTTTTGAAAACGAAAGATCACCGAAGTAATGTCTAAACCCAATGATTCAAGGCAAAGATAAAAAGGATCCTGGAACAAGGAAATACCGTTTTCAATTGTCTCAACAATTAGATCAGAATGGGAATTAAGAATCAAAAAATCGATTCGAAACGAGACAAACAAAAAAGGGGTTAGAGACCACTCAAAAAAAGAAATCCCTAAAGATTTTCTTTTGGGCTATTTAAAAGTTATCCAACTTGAGTTATGAGAGTACGAATGCTTTTTTTTTTCGAATTTTCGAAAAAGAAGGACTTAAATCACACAATTTCTAATCATTTTTTCTCGAGCCGTACGAGGAGAAAACTTCTTATACGTTTCTAGGGGGGGTATTGTTCATCTACATCTATCCCAATGAGCTGTTTATCGAATCGTTGCAATCGATGCTCGATCCCGAAGAGAGGGAAGAGATCTTCGGAAAGTGGGTTTTTATGATCCGATAAATAATCAAACCCATTTAAATCTTCCTGCTATTTTAGATTTCCTTGACAAGGGCGCTCAACCTACAGGAACGGTTCATGATATTTCAAAGAAGGCTGGGATTTTTAAGGAACTTCATCTTAATTAAACGAAATTGCATCGAGGATATAGAATAAAAAAAGAGGGTGTGGATGACTCCTATATAGTTTTGTATAACTTTTTATAGTTTTGTATAACTTTTTCTTTACTACTCCCCCCTTTTTTGTTCTATTCATACCTATTTTTTATCCCTATTTAATATTGCTCCCATAAAGTATAATGTTCTGGAAGTATAAGGACAAAAAAAATAAGCAGAAGAACAAAAATCAATTTTATTGCTAGAATTTTATTGATATAAGATGCATATAAAAAAGATCAAATGAATACAACGAACTAATTGGGTCGAGAAATCAAAAATTTACATTACTCGCAATCGAAACCGGGCGTTTTATAGTTTGTCGTTGTAAATCTATTAACAAATCACAAAACAAGGGATTCAACTTGTTTATTTTACTTATATTGATTGATTGAATCAATGTCAACCCGAGATTTCTTTTTTTTTATTCTTTCAGCTATAGCTATGTATCTATTTGTATTTATGTATAGTAAATATGTAGTGCAAATCTAACGCAAGTTCTTTCTTTTTCTTTTCGATTTTTTTTCAAAAGCATTTCTAAATTATTTCTTTTCTATATTATTTATTTATTTCATTTTATAATTTTTTTTTATTTTAATATTTTAATTAAATTTTAATTAAATTAATAAATTCATTCTTTTTGTTTTCGCCATTTTCTTTTTTTAGATTCTTTTCTTAACATTAATATTCAACATTCACCGTCATATTGACAACAGCGTATCGAACAACTATAATTCGATCGTGGATAAGGATAAACAGATCCATTTATCTCCGTACCTATTTATCTCCGTAACAGAGGTTTGGTTTTTTTCTTTACTTCATTCAAAATTCAAAATGAAAGTAATGGGTTCGCTGGATTCACTGTTATACAAGAAGTCTTTTTTTTATGTTCCCAATCGATTCTAAATTTTGTTAGTCGATTTCTTGCTAATTTAATATTTTGATTCCGTTGTGCAATTTCATTTCTTTTCTTTTATTTCTTTTTTATTCCGATTGTATCCACCCATTCGAATTATTCGGGTTGCTAACTCAACGGTAGAGTACTCGGCTTTTAAGTGCGGCTAGCATCTTTTACACATTTATATGAAACAAAGGATTCGTCCATACCATCGGGAGAGTTTGTAAGACCACGACTGATCCTGAAAGGAATGAATGGAAAAACCAGCATGTCGTATCAATGGAAAATTTTGAGAATACTTTATTCTGATTCAATGGCTTCAAAATAGGGTTTGAGTTGTTGGCGCAGAACAAAAAATGGAATTCAAAGTTGGGTCGAGTGAATAAATGGATAGAGCCTTATGGTTCCAATTCTCGGGAAATAAAAAGGAACGAGCTTCTCTTCTGAATTGAATTTGAATAATTCCCCGATCTAATTAAACGTTAAAAAGATATTAGTTCCTAATGCGGGGAAGGGGTTTTCCGCGAGTCGATTAGCTATTTTTTTAATGAGTCCTAACTATGAGTTTGTCCCTATTATGGGTTGGAGATGAATGTGTAGAAGAAGCAGTATATTGATAAAGATATTTTGTTTTCCAAAATCAAAAGAGCGGTTGGATTGCAAAAATAAAGGATTTCTAACCACCTATTTATACTATAACAAACATAAACCAATTCAAAAATGATAAAATCGAGAATCCGGTAATGAGTTTACCCGTTTCCAAGGTATCCATTTTTTTCTTTACTACAATACTTTGTTTTGACTGTATCGCACTATGTATCATTTGATAACCCAATGTATCATTTGATAATCCAATAAATACCTTACCTTTTGTTGCAATCTAATTTCAAATGAAAGAATATCAAATCCATTTAGAACTAGATAGATCTCAGCAACACAACTTCCTATACCCACTTCTTTTTCGAGAGTATATTTATACACTTGCTCATGATCACGGTTTAAATAGATCGACGATTCCGTTGGAAAATGGGGGTTATGACAATAAATCTAGTTCACTCAGTGTGAAACGTTTAATTAGTCGGACGTATCAACGGATTCATTTGAGTATTTATGCTAAGGATTCTAATCCAAATCAATTTATTGGACACAACAATAAATTTTATTCGCAAATGATATCGGAGGGATTTTCAGTCATTGTGGAAATTCCATTTTCCCTACGATTAGTAGCTTTCTTAGAAGGGAAAGAAAAAGAAATGGCGAAATCTCATAATTTCCAATCAATTCATTCAATATTTCCTTTTTTCGAGAACAATTTCTCACATTTACACTATGTCTTAGATGTACTAATACCCTACCCCATTCGCCCGGAAATCTTGGTTCGAACCTTTCGCTATTGGGTAAAAGATGCCTCCTCTTTACATTTATTGCGATTCTTTCTTCATGAGTATTTTAATTGGAATAGTCTTATTACTCCAAAGAAATCAAATTCCATTTTTTCAACAAGCAATCCAAGATTTTTCTTGTTCCTATATAATTCTCATGTATATGAATATGAATCAATCTTCTTTTTTCTCCGTAACCAATCTTCTCATTTACGATCAACATCTTCAGGACTCCTTTTTGAGCGAATTTCTTTTTATGGAAAAGTAGAAGATCTTGTCCAAGTCTTTGTTAATGATTTTCAGGACAACTTATGGCTGTTCAAGCATCCTATCATGCATTATGTTAGATATCAAGGAAAATCCGTTCTGGCTTCAAAAGATATGCCTCTTCTGATGAATAAATGGAAATATTACCTTGTCAATTTATGGCAATGGCATTTTCACGTGTGGTCTCAACCCGGAAGGATTCATATAAACCACTTATACAAAGATTATATCAACTTTCTGGGCTATCTTTCCAGGGGGCGACTAAATATTTTGGTGGTGCGGAGTCAAATGCTAGAAAATGCATTTCTAATCGATAATGCTATGAAGCAGTTCGAGACAACCGTTCCAATTATTCCTCTGATTGGATCATTGACTACGGCGCGTTTTTGTAAC